ATTAATTATAAATATAAATTAGAAATATTAATAAATATTAAATATAAATATTTAAATATAAATTAATAAATTATCAATATGAAAATAAATTATCAATATGAAATTATCAATATCAATATGAAATTATAAATATTAAAATATAAATATAAAATTATAAATCTTAATATTATTATTATATTTATATTCAATTATAAATATTAAAATAGAAAATAAATAAATTAATAATATTTAATATTTTTAAAATATTAAAAAAAATATAAATTATAAAAATTATAAATTATAATTAGTATTTTTAGAATTAGTATTTATAGTATTTAGAATTAGTATTACAATTTACAATAGAATATTCATTCTAATATTAATTATTAATATTAATATAGTATAATATACTAAAGCTAAAGTAAAGTAGAAAGAAAAAGAAATAGAACCCCCCCTTGACAGTAATATATGTTGTATATGTAAATCCTAGATATGAAAAATGAAAAGAGGCATAATTCATCCAGCAAAGGGAACAGATATGGTATATAAAGAAAAAGAATAGGTGCACAACACAAATAAAAACAACAAGAATAATAAAAAAAAAATACAATACAATAGAAAATCTAAATTGGAAAATAAAATAGAGAAAGAACAATGGTCAATGAAATCAAAATAATGAATAAAAAAAATTAAGGTTCGAATTTCATATTTCATATTCATAGATAATCTAATCTAGACGGTCATTTATACATTTATAAAAGGATAGATAAATGAAATACACTGACTCATGATTCTTATTCATCTACTTGTGAAAAAAGGATTGGTTGGCTCGTTGAATTGAAAATTTACTCATTGAATGAGTAAAGGATTGAATTGGATTCGATTGGGTGGTACCAACTCAATCGAATGCTAACTCCCATTTACTTCTTATGAATTATGGAATTAACCGATCAACTTGCTATCGGATATCGGATATTTATTTTTCGATTCAGTACTTAAAAAAAATTTTCGACATATTTTTATTATTATTATTATGATTTACGATTATGAGAAGCAATACCACGACTTCTGATCCTGCGGTTTCCGCACTTGAAGAACAAAACCTAGGGCGTATCGCTCAAATTATTGGCCCAGTACTGGATGTCATTTTTCCACCGGGCAAGATGCCTAATATTTATAATGCTTTGGTAATTAAGGGTCGAGAGACTGTCGGTCAGCAAATTAATGTAACTTGTGAGGTACAACAATTATTAGGAAATAATCGAGTGAGAGCTGTAGCTATGAGCGCTACAGATGGTCTGATGAGAGGAATGAAGGTGATTGACACGGGAGCTCCTCTAAGTGTTCCAGTCGGCGGAGCTACTCTAGGACGAATTTTCAACGTTCTTGGAGAGCCTGTTGATAATTTTGGTCCTGTTGATACTCGCACAACATCTCCTATTCATAGATCCGCACCCGCCTTCATACAATTAGATACGAAATTATCAATCTTTGAAACAGGGATTAAAGTGGTGGATCTTTTAGCCCCCTATCGCCGTGGAGGAAAAATAGGACTATTTGGGGGAGCTGGAGTGGGTAAAACAGTACTCATCATGGAATTGATCAACAACATTGCCAAAGCTCATGGAGGCGTATCTGTATTTGGCGGAGTAGGTGAACGTACTCGTGAAGGAAATGATCTCTACATGGAAATGAAGGAATCCGGGGTGATTAATGAAAAAAATATTGGAGAATCCAAAGTCGCTCTAATCTATGGTCAAATGAATGAACCGCCAGGAGCTCGTATGAGAGTTGGCTTGACTGCCCTAACCATGGCGGAATATTTTCGGGATGTTAATGAGCAAGACGTACTTCTATTCATCGACAATATCTTTCGTTTCGTTCAAGCAGGGTCCGAAGTATCTGCCTTATTAGGTAGAATGCCTTCCGCAGTGGGTTATCAACCTACTCTTAGTACGGAAATGGGTTCTTTGCAAGAAAGAATTACTTCTACCAAAGAAGGATCCATAACATCGATCCAAGCAGTTTATGTACCTGCGGATGATTTGACCGACCCTGCTCCTGCCACGACATTTGCACATTTAGATGCTACTACCGTATTATCAAGAGGATTAGCTGCCAAAGGTATTTATCCAGCAGTAGATCCCTTAGATTCAACGTCAACCATGTTACAACCTCGGATCGTTGGCGAGGAACATTATGAAACTGCGCAAAGAGTTAAGCAAACTTCACAACGTTACAAAGAACTTCAGGACATTATAGCTATCCTTGGGTTGGACGAATTATCCGAAGAAGATCGTTTAACTGTAGCAAGAGCACGAAAGATTGAGCGTTTCTTATCACAACCCTTCTTTGTGGCAGAAGTCTTTACTGGTTCTCCGGGGAAATATGTTGGTCTCGCAGAAACAATTCGAGGGTTTCAACTCATCCTTTCCGGAGAATTAGACGGTCTTCCCGAACAGGCCTTTTATTTGGTGGGTAACATCGATGAAGCTACCGCGAAAGCTATTAACTTAGAGGAGGAGAGCAAATTGAAGAAATGACCTTAAATCTTTGTGTACTGACTCCTAATCGAATTATTTTGGATTCCGAAGTGAAAGAAATTATTTTATCTACGAATAGTGGACAAATTGGCGTATTACCAAACCATGCCCCCATTGCCACAGCTGTAGATATAGGTCTTTTGAGAATACGGCTAAACGACCAATGGTTAACAGTGGCTCTTATGGGCGGTTTCGCTAGAATAAGTAATAATGAGATCACCATTTTAGGAAATGATGCGGAAATTAGTACTGACATTGATCCACAAGAAGCTCAACAAACTCTTGAAATAGCTGAAGATAACTTGAGTAGAGCTGAGGGTAAGAGACAAGCAATTGAGTCAAATCTAGCTCTCAGACGAGCTAGGACACGAGTAGAGGCTGTCAATGTGATTTCCTAGTAGTAGTCAATACATTCAATCAAAATCAAAACAAAATGTAGTCAATGTAGTGTATAATAAGGAACTCTTTTAATTATTTAAATTATTTTTTTGATTCCAAAAATTGAACACAATGAAGTCTAATCTGATGATAGAACGAAAAAAAGAGGATGGGTAGAAAAACTTATTAGATACCAGATTCCATGGTATCTAATAAGTTCTACCTACTATTGGATTTGAACCAATGACTCCCGCCGTATGAAAGCAATACTCTAACCACTGGGTTAAGTAGGTCATTTATCACCACAAAAAAGGTCTTCATCACTTCGATGGATTATAGGTAAAATATGCTTTCTAAGCAATATCAATCTTTTACCAGTAAACGTAAACGGATCGGAGAGTTATCATATGCATATGGGATACCCTTCTTGACAATAAATTGTCTCTATGTTAAAATAGTTATGACAAGGGCTATAGCTCAGTTAGGTAGAGCACCTCGTTTACACGTGCGCCAATGCTTTTCAAGGGAGCCCATTATGCAATGACCATAATTTCTCTTTTTGAGAAGTCGATGTCTTACTCCGTAGATTCGAGAGAACAAGAGAAAAATAGCCTGACAAATATTTGGTTCGATCCGATTCAGGTGCGAATTCCGCTGCCAAATCAATCAAATGGAACCTGCCATTGTAAGGTAAATGCCCAGTCCATTCAATGCCAGGCATAATGAGTATAAGGGTCTCAAAAGAACCTATTTTCGTCCTATGAGCTTTGAGGTGTATGAAGTCTCATATTTGACTCTTGCGGCGGAGCGATAGAGACTCCATTTAACTTAGGTTGATCTAGGCCGAAGGCAGACCTAAATCAAGGTCACTCTTCTTTGAAACACTTTGGTATTGCTCCTAGATCAGGATACAAATAATGAATCAGAGCACATGGAACCATCTCATTATCTTTTTATCTTCCTGTAAAGAAAAAATATGGTGGACTAACTGATCTTTACATCAGTTGATGAAAGAGCCCAATGCAACAAAATGCATGTTGGGTCTTTGAAACAGTTCGAATCATTTCGATAATAATAAGTTTTCTCTGTTTTACCGAGAAGGTCTACGGTTCGAGTCCGTATAGCCCTAATACATACATTATACATTCCATTTTTTTTGTATAGAGATTTTAGTAGTTTTATTTTATTTTAATAGTAGGAACAATAAAATAAAAAAATAAACACAATAATTCATTTCAACGGACCCAATTGGTATTTGTCAAATCTCGGATCAAATACCCATATCTCTTCATCCACTTTCATGAATGAATTACATATGATATTTTTCCTCTTTTCCTGCTCATGATCAAAGAGTTAGTTATACACTTTTTGGGGGGTTTGGTATACCCAAACCCAGTAAATTTTGAAAATTAAAATCATGACGGAATCCTGTCTAAAGACTTCAACCTGACCCAAGCAAATCCAATCCTAAGTCGCATGGATCTAGGACCTATTCTTTTCTTGATCTTGAGTATTTGTGGATAATCACTTTTTGGCCGAACAACAAACCTAATAGATTCTTTCAATTTGAAATTTGTTTCAAAGATACAAAGATAATGTAGGGCTAATTAATTAGCCCTACATCCATCAAGGTTCCTTCTTATATATTCTAAAAGTTGAGTGGGTTTGGGAATTTGGTATGTCGAATTGCTCGATAATGTGTGATTCTTTCTATTAGACTATTAACTATTAGGAGTAGATAGGAGTAGATTATTAGATAGGAGTAGATTATTATAAGGATCTTATATTATGTCGATCGTTCACGATTCCGTAAAATTATTTAATATAATTATAATATATTATATTAATATATTAATATTAATTTAAATTTAATATTAATAATTTAATAATATTAAATATTAAATAATATTAAATAAATAATTTTAAAGAAAATTTAAATAATAAAAAAAGATAATAATAATATTATTAATAAATAATATTAATATTAATAATAAATTCTATTAAAAATTAAATAAAATGAAATATAAAAAATTTTATTATTTTTATAAATATAAAAATATTAATATTAAATATAATAAATATAATATTAAAATTAAATAT